AAGACCGTAAACAAGAGTATTTTTTTTATAACCTCAGGGCGTCTTGCATACCTATACTATCATAATGAATATGATATAATTAAAGCATATGTAATATGCTCTAATTATATCCATTTTTTTTTACTCGATCTAAAATAGCTCCGCTCAGAGGCGACGTAATAGGTAGGGATGACAGGATTTGAACCCGCGACATTTTGTACCCAAAACAAACGCGCTACCAAGCTGCGCTACATCCCTTTGAATGGGTATACAGTGTCATTTTATAGAATCCTTGTTTTGTTTTCCACACCCTTTTTTTCTGTTTTTCTTTTTTATTTATTTTTCTATATCGATATAAAAAATCGATCTTACCTTTTCCTCTTTTTGTTTTTTCATATACTCATATTACTCATATATCATATAATATAATATAATATATTACCATATATTATAATAATATATATATATATATATAAATATTTTTATATAAATATTTTTCGCGCGAATTTCTCAGGCGAAAACGGACCTTTTTTTTCTGTTTTAAGAAAAGTAAAATATTATTTATCGAATCGTTGTACATTTCAATTTGAATTTTAAAGTAGGGATTCCGCGTCCACATAAACAAAAAAAGCGTCCTTAACTACTGATTATATATGTATTACCATAATGTAATACAAGAAAGAAGGAGGATTTAAAATGCGAAATCTAAAAACATATCTTTCCGTAGCACCGGTACTAAGTGCTCTATGGTTTGGTTCTTTAGCAGGTTTATTGATAGAGATCAATCGTTTTTTTCCAGATGCGTTGACATTTCCTTTTTTTTCCTTCTAGTTATTTCCGTAGGAAGAGGTGAAGCAAATTAGTAATACAATCAAATCTCTGTGACTAACCCTTTTTTTTTTAGAATTAGCTAGAAGTAATAAGGAAGGGCTGGGGGGAAGAAAAAAGTGAATTCAACCTCACCAAAACTTCGGTTCAGGTTCCAAGACAATTACTAGTAGAGGGAAAATGGAAATGTGGAGAGGGTAACAGTATTCTACAAGATAATTAAATGAAATACTGTACTGTGATTCTAAATCGAGTTAGAAATCATTGTATTACTTATTATTTACTATAATTTATTCTATATTGATTTACTATTTTCTTTATTATAATTATATTAATTGCATTGCAATTGATTGCAATGCAATGAACTCTTTGATAATTTGATTTTGAGTTAGTAACTGCTATTTTTTTTCTTTCTTCTTCTTCGTTTTTGATCGGAAAATAGAATAGTGGGGTGAATTAAAAACCCAAAGGGGGTTCATGGCCAAAAGTAAAGATGTTCGAGTAACGACTATTTTAGAATGTACTATTTGTGTTCGAAACGGCGTTAATAAAAAATCAACGGGCATTTCCAGATATATTACTCAAAAAAATCGACAAAATACACCTAACCGATTGGAATTGAGGAAATTCTGTCCTTATTGTCACAAACATACAATTCACGGGGAGATAAAGAAATAGATCTACCCGTACGTGCTCCTTCTAATAAATATGCGGACTATTCCATAATATATTATTAAAATAAAAAAAAAACTATTAGATTATTTTAACGATAATTATTTAAACTATATAAGATTCTTAGAGGAAAATATTATTATATAAGTTATAGAAGAAAATTCCAAATTAAAGAAAATATAAATTTCGAGTGAATTTATATAGTCAATTTTGATTTCTATAAACCTAAATTAGTTATGATATTCTAAGATATTAGAATTCTATATATATTATATATATAGAATTACATAAATAGAATAATATAAAAAAAAGAAAGAAATTAAAAATTAATTAAAAATAAAATAAAATGAACAAACCAAATCCTAAATCCTATTTTTGAATTCTAGAATTTCAAATTTAGTCCGCTATAAAAATAGGGTTTGATATATATATATATATATATTTTTTTTATATAGGGATAGGATTCTTTTTAAAGATAAGGAATAAACAAATTATGGATAAATCCAAACGACTCTTTCGTAAATCCAAGCGACTCTTTCGTAAATCCAAGGGACTCTTTCGTAAATCCAAGCGATCTTTTCGTAGGCGTTTGCCCCCGATCCAATCGGGGGATCAAATTGATTATAGAAACATGGGTTTAATTAGTCGATTTATTAGTGAACAAGGAAAAATATTATCTAGGCGTGTAAATAGATTAACCTTAAAACAACAACGATTAATTACTCTTGCTATAAAACAAGCTCGTATTTTATCTTTGTTACCCTTTCTTAATAATGAGAACCAATTTGAAAGAAAGGAGTCGACCGCTAGAACTACAGGTCGTAGAACCAGAAAAAGGTAGGCTTACTCTTCAATTCAATTGAATCCAAATTCCAATCCGAACTCAAACGTGAACTGGTGTTTTATTCTAAAAATCTGATAAAATGGCGTGTCGTAAGAAAAAAATCTTTTTTTAATCTAGTGTCTTCACTCATTTTGGTTTGATGACCTGATCGTAATTTTTTATCATACTAATTTCTACTCTACCTTCCCCGAGTTCACAACTCCATTTAATTTAAAGCATTCCGGGGGATTCCTGCTGAGAAAGAATATTGTTGCAAATCATATAAAGACCGTTCTTATTTGATATAGCTATTTGCGCAAGTATTTTACGATTAAGAAGCAATTTTTTTTTGTACAGATTGTGTATCAGATTGCTATAACTATAGGATACTCCCATGTCGCGAATTACTGCATTTACTCGGGTGATCCATAAACGACGAAAGTCTCTTTTTTTCCTCTTTCTATCCCGATTAGACGAAACCAAAGCTCGTATTCTCTGTTGATTAATAGTTTTAGTAAGTCTTGAATGAGCCCCTCGAAAGCTTGACGCAAATAAACGCATTTTTGTTCGGCGTCTTCGAGCTATATATCCTCGTTTAATTCTAGTCATTGAATAAAAGAAACTTTGATGAATAACTAAGTCTTTCGTACTGTTATTCTTTTACCCTTCCTTTACTAGTCTGTTAATAACAAAACGGATTGTTCCAATGTATAAAATAAAAATTCCAATGGCTTTTGCTACTATAACCTTCCCGACCACGATTTTTTCTAGGCATTTTGCTTAGAAATAAGCAATTGTATTGATCCTAGAGATCAAAAAACGCATAATAAATAGAAGAATAGTAAATAGAAATGGATAACTAAATCGTGGGTTCCATCGTTTCTATGGTTTGGTCTTAAACGGCGAGGTCCCTTCTATACACCGGAGCTCCTTTCTTCATTTAATCAATGCTATTGGTAACTTGTACAGTTCACACCTTTTGGCTCTACCCCATGAATTTTTCAGTAATAGATCTTTCACAACTAGATCTATCTTATACGGTAACGATATTTAATTATAAAGATTCGTTGGCTAGCTGACCCTGTTAGTCCGTTCCTTGCAAGCATAATCCTTTTGCTTTTTTATTTCAATAGGATTTTCCCCGCTTAATGGATAAGCATTTGCTACCAATGGGGAAGTTGTTCTCATCTTAAATTCATGATTGGATTTGCACCAACGGAAACCATAAAAATTATACACAATAGAAATATATGGTGGATCTACCCCTTTGATTTTAGTTAGTGCAGGGAAGAACCCTATTCTATAGTATTGATCATGAATATTGAAAAAAGAAACTTTTTTCTCAGCCCATGATTTGAACGAGTCGCACATACACCCTCGTACATGTTCCTCGACGCTGAGGACATCCCCTAAGAGCAGGGGATTTCGTGACATTTCTGATTGGCTGTCTTGCGTTTCTAATAAGTTGTTTAATTGTTGGCATGTTGAATCATATACATAAGAGTTCGGTTTAGATCAATCCTAACCGAATCACTTTTTTTTCTATCTTCTAATATTTTTTATTTAATCCCCTTATTCCTTCTTAATAAGAGAGTAAGGGGATTAAATAAAAAAACTAAATCTTCAATTTGGACCTTGTGCTGTTATTTTTTATTAAAGATTAAATTGCTTAAACTGCTATAAGATCAATAATTCCATAATCTTGTGCTTCTGTGGGTGACATATAAATATCTCGTTCCAGATCCTGGGATATCACCCAGGCGGGTTTGCCCGTTCTTTGTACATAAACTTCTACGATTGCCTCGCGAAATTTTGCCAGTTCATTCACTTCGATAAAAAATTCCTTTGTTTGGTGGGAATCCGGAATAAAAGAAGTACTCGGTTGATGGATCATTACCCTAGCGTGAGGGTATGCCATACGTTTGGTAATTGTTCCTCCGACCAGGAGAAAAGATCCCATTGAAGCGGCCAATCCTACGTCTATTGTATGCACATCGGGTGTCACAAATTGTATAGTATCATAAATACTAATTCCGGGTATTACCCCTCCGCCAGGACAGTTTAGAAAAAAATACTGATCTTTGGTGGGATCTTCTAGAGCAAGAAATACCATAATGCCAATAATGTTATTTGAGATTTCGCTATCAATCTCTTCGCCCAAAAAAAGTAATCTTTGTCGATAAAGTCGGTTGATTAGGATAAAAATTGATCCTTTAGGAGCCGTACAGGCATCTTTTGATGCATACGGTTCGATAAAAATTGTAAAAAAGAAATCAATGTGTAGATTTCGGGCATCCCTCGTTTTTGAGAGCGTTCCTTCTAACAAAGGAGCTTGTTCTTTCATTTTTACCATTAAAGAAAGATCAGCTCCTTAATCTTATCGAATAAACTTTTCTTTTCATTGATGTGCTTTTTCATCAGGATTCAATCCAAATCATGATGTCATTTTCTTGTTCCTAAATGGGCTTCTTTCTTTTTGATTCAAAATTTTTAGGTTTATGTTCTACTCCGAGTAAAGATCTGCCCGATTTTGATTTGCACATATAGAACAAATCGCCCCAATACCACGTCTTTTTTTTGATACGATTTCTCCCTAATTCCTTTCATGTCGCCTGCCAAAAATTTGCCGTATTTCTGATTTTACGTATTTATGATTTTATTCGATTAATTAACAGTTTGAAATCGCTCCTGTTACTGTTACTCAGTTTTTGAATGAAAATTTTATGATATAGGTGGTAATCGCAGATATATTACCGCTTGGTTTTTTTATAAACGGAGTCTGAATGCTTCATTTTATTGATCCAACCAATCCAACCATAACTAATTCTAATTGAAAATAGTAATCTGGATACCCCCAAAAAAATGGATCTATCATTGTACTTCGCGCTACAAATAATTGAAAATTCAATTAATGGCGAAACAGAGGATATCTCGATCGGGGGAGAGAACGGGGTAATCCCATATGACCCAATATATTTGACAAGTCGCACTATAAGTCAACCCAAGAACTAGTTTCATCGTCCGGACCTTGGAAAGGCACTTTTGGAATACCAACAGGCATGATAGGAAAAAGGATCCACCACGTAGTATCACTTTGATGTGGAAGCGTAACAAGAGGTTTACTGTATAATTCATATACATAGAGTGAATAGAGTGAATAGAATAAGGCCAGAAGCTAAAGTAAAGGAAGAAGAATGAATGAAAATGAAAGAAAATTTGTACGAATAGGTCCTTTGAATGATGAGATACATTTGTTCATAGAAACTGGAATCAATCCCCCATTGCGTATTGATACTTATCGGGTATAAAATAGATCTGCTTCTCATTTTTGAATTCTTCCATTATTGCTAAAAGAATAGAGCAAATATTAATTCTTTCTCCGAAAAATCCTTCCAAAGGAGGGAGGCCCGTAGCATAGTCCAATGCAATAAAGTTACACAGTGTCTATTTTTCATTGAAAAAGGGGTATTTCCATGGGTTTGCCTTGGTATCGTGTTCATACTGTTGTTTTGAATGATCCCGGCCGTTTACTTGCTGTTCATATAATGCATACAGCCCTGGTTGCTGGTTGGGCTGGTTCAATGGCTCTATATGAATTGGCAGTTTTTGATCCCTCTGACCCCGTTCTTGATCCAATGTGGAGACAAGGTATGTTCGTTATACCTTTCATGACCCGTTTAGGAATAACCAATTCGTGGGGTGGTTGGAATATTACAGGGGGGGCTATAACGAATCCGGGTTTTTGGAGTTACGAAGGTGTGGCCGCAGCACATATTGTCTTTTCTGGCCTTTGCTTCTTGGCAGCTATCTGGCATTGGGTGTATTGGGATCTAGAAGTTTTCTGTGATGAGCGCACAGGAAAACCTTCTTTGGATTTACCCAAGATCTTTGGAATTCATTTATTTCTCTCAGGAGTGGCTTGCTTTGGTTTTGGCGCATTTCATGTAACAGGATTGTTTGGTCCTGGAATATGGGTGTCCGATCCTTATGGACTAACTGGAAAGGTACAACCTGTAAGTCCAGCGTGGGGTGTGGAAGGTTTTGATCCTTTTGTTCCAGGAGGAATAGCCTCTCATCATATTGCAGCAGGCACATTGGGCATATTAGCGGGCTTATTCCATCTTAGTGTCCGTCCACCCCAACGTTTATACAAAGGATTACGCATGGGAAATATTGAAACTGTCCTTTCCAGCAGTATCGCTGCTGTCTTTTTTGCAGCTTTTGTTGTTGCTGGAACTATGTGGTATGGTTCAGCTACTACTCCCATCGAATTATTTGGTCCTACTCGTTATCAATGGGATCAGGGCTACTTCCAGCAAGAAATCTATCGAAGAGTTAGTGCTGGGCTAGCCGAAAATCAAAGTTTATCAGAAGCTTGGTCTAAAATTCCCGAAAAGTTAGCTTTTTATGATTACATTGGAAATAATCCGGCAAAAGGAGGATTATTCAGAGCGGGTTCAATGGACAACGGGGATGGAATTGCTGTTGGGTGGTTAGGCCACCCTATCTTTAAAGATAAAGAAGGGCGCGAACTTTTTGTACGTCGTATGCCTACTTTTTTTGAAACATTTCCCGTTGTTTTGGTAGACGGAGACGGAATTGTTCGAGCCGATGTCCCTTTTAGAAGGGCAGAATCGAAGTATAGTGTCGAACAAGTAGGTGTAACTGTTGAGTTCTATGGTGGCGAACTCAATGGAGTGAGTTATAACGATCCTGCTACGGTGAAAAAATATGCTAGACGTGCTCAATTGGGTGAAATTTTTGAATTAGATCGTGCTACTTTGAAATCCGACGGCGTTTTTCGTAGCAGTCCAAGGGGTTGGTTTACTTTTGGGCATGCTTCGTTTGCCCTACTCTTCTTCTTTGGCCACATTTGGCATGGTGCTAGAACCCTGTTTAGAGATGTTTTTGCCGGTATTGATCCAGATTTGGATGTTCAAGTGGAATTTGGAGCATTCCAAAAAGTTGGAGATCCAACTACAAAAAGACAAGCAGTCTGATGCAAGATTGCTTTGTTATTTTTCGTTTCTATTTTTGACATAGGTTGTTGGAAAAATCTTGATTTAAATTCAATCGCTGCCTTTTCGTTGACTCTTGCTCTTTCTTTACCCGGGGGATGATCCCAAATAAACAGGTATGGAAGCTATAATTGTAAACCACGATCGAATTTATGGAAGCATTGGTTTATACATTCCTCTTAGTATCGACCTTAGGGATAATTTTTTTCGCTATCTTTTTTCGAGACCCGCCTAAAGTTCCAACTAAAAAAATGAAATGATTTTTCATTATCTCAATTGAAGTAATGAGCCCCCCAATCTTGGGGGGCTCATTACTTCAACTAGTCCCCGTGTTCCTCGAACGGATCTCTTAGTTGTTGAGAGGGTTGCCCAAAAGCAGTATATAAGGCGTACCCGGTAAAACTTACAAGTAAACCAGATATAGAGATGGCGACTAAGGTTGCTGTTTCCATTATTATATAACTTCAAGACCACGATGGATCTATGATAAGATCTTACAACGGAATGGTATACAAAGTCAACAGATCTCACTGAATACAAAATAAGATTTATGGCTACACAAAGCGTTGAAAGTAGTTCTAGATCTGGTCCAAGACGAACTGCTGTAGGGGCCTTTTTGAAACCACTGAATTCGGAATATGGTAAAGTTGCCCCTGGATGGGGAACGACTCCTTTGATGGGTGTTGCAATGGGTCTATTTGCGATATTTCTATCTATTCTTTTGGAGATTTATAATTCTTCTGTTTTACTGGATGGAATTAGAATGAATTAGATTTTTCAATCTATCAATCTAAAAAGCGAAACTTTTCGGTCTCAGATTTTTAGCCCAGTCTGTTTTGGTAGTTCGACCGTGAAATTTTTTTGTTTCTGTAGTTCCGGAATATGAGTGTGTGACTTGTTATAATTGATCCTATTGATAGTACAGAAAATGAGTCTGTTGTCTTGATAGAGATAGTTTTACTCCGTCGGGATATTATCTGGAGCACGGAAAATATGAAATGGATAACGAAGTATTCGAACTATGATTCATACGTAATATTCAAACCTCGCAGCCGGATTCTAAAAAAAATTCAAAGAAAGAGTTAAGGAGTTAGATTCTAAATAGAAATCAAAAGTGTTTTCTTCTTTCAAACACGTGTTTATGCTTATTTTGATTAAAGGACAAGCCTTTCTTTGTATTTGTAGTTTTTATATCCTATTTATTGAATAAGTGATGATTCAACGGTTCTTACTCAGGGAATCTTTGGACTTAGTTTGAAGGTTTTAGTGAATCATCGTGGTTCTAGTATGAATCTGAGGTTTCAATTGATTCATAGGGTCTTAACAAGATAATTCCTGTCAATAATAAATAAAAAAGAAAAGAAGAAATCCACATTCCATACAAATAAAAAAGAAAAGCAAAGAAAGAAAAAGAAAAGAGTAGGTAAATAGAAGATTCAAGAGGCCTGGAACGATCGACATAAAGACGAAAGCGCCGACTTGATTTTTTGGCATTATAACTCCAAAAAGAGTTCTCGGATTTGACTCTGATTTTTACTCTTTTTTATCTACGGATTAAGAGGTTAAAAACTTTTTTATTATATATCCGTTTCAGCCAATATTTGGGTGTTTTTGTTTGAGCTGTACGAGATGAAATTCTCATATACGGTTCTTCGAGGGGGAGGCCTATTGGTTTACCTATCTCAATAAAGTCTATGATTGGTTTGAAGAACGCCTCGAGATTCAGGCAATCGCGGATGATATAACTAGTAAATATGTTCCTCCTCATGTTAACATTTTTTATTGTCTAGGAGGAATTACGCTTACTTGTTTTTTAGTACAAGTAGCTACAGGGTTTGCTATGACGTTTTACTACCGCCCGACGGTTACTGAGGCTTTTGCCTCGGTTCAATACATAATGACTGAAGCTAACTTTGGTTGGTTAATTCGATCAGTTCATCGATGGTCGGCAAGTATGATGGTCTTAATGATGATCCTGCATGTATTTCGTGTCTATCTCACCGGTGGTTTTAAAAAACCTCGTGAATTAACTTGGGTTACGGGTGTGGTTCTGGGTGTATTGACCGCATCCTTTGGTGTAACAGGTTATTCCTTACCTCGGGACCAAATTGGTTATTGGGCAGTCAAAATTGTAACAGGTGTGCCGGAAGCTATTCCGGTAATAGGATCGCCTTTGGTGGAGTTATTACGTGGAAGTGCTAGTGTGGGACAATCCACTTTGACCCGTTTTTATAGTTTACACACTTTTGTATTACCTCTTCTTACTGCCGTATTTATGTTAATGCATTTTCTAATGATACGTAAGCAAGGCATTTCTGGTCCTTTATAGAAAATACGGCCCATAAATATTTGAGATATTTGTAATCAATTAGTTATTTTATTACTTGGGGGAGGAAGAGCCAATAGTATTTCATTGCTACAAATATGGATTATTGAAAAAAAAATAAGACATGTATTTGGATATTTTCTTTCAACTCCACAATAGTTTATTATTTATTTGACATGATATGAATAGTTGAAGGAAATTCTCCGAAGATAAAATGGATTATGGGAGTGTGTGACTTGAACTATTGATTGAGCCGTGCAGAAATATGCCTTTATCTGCTACATTGGAATTCAGAACCAAATGTGTCTTTGTTCCAACCACCGAGAAATCCCGAAGGATAGGCTGGTTCGCTTGAAGAGAATCTTTTCTATGATCAGACCCTGTGATGTCGTGCAGGAGCAGGCTCCGTAAGATCCAGTAGAATAAGTGATTTGGTATAATCAAAAATTTGTTTTGACTATTTTTACTTTCTTACTTAATAGTATGAAAATGCATTCATTTCCTCTGCATCGATCCGATTTTTTATTTATTATACTATCGGAGTGAAACAAGAGATCTAAAGAAGAGCAAAGGTTAGACTATATTAGTAACAAGTAAATCCTTTGTATGTGAAAATTCTCGATATTTTTTGTAGAGAAAGGTTGATCGCAAGGGCTGAGACGGCCCAGAAAGCATCAACTTTGTACGCTTACTTGGGTATTGAGCATTTACCTGTAAGAATTGAATTCCTTTTTTTACATATAGAATCATTCATATATGTGTGGATAACATATAAATCTTAAGATATAGATTTATTTTAGATGTATCCATTTGTATCTATTTTTTTTATTTGATTCGATTGAGTCTTGCTCGAGCCGGATGATGAAAACTTATCATGTCCGGTTCTTTCGGGGGATGGATCTATAAGGATTCACCTATCCCAATAACAAAGAAACCTGACTTGAACGATCCTGTATTAAGAGCTAAATTAGCTAAAGGTATGGGTCATAATTATTACGGGGAACCCGCATGGCCCAATGATCTTTTATATATATTTCCAGTAGTAATTCTTGGTACTATTGCTTGTACCGTAGGCTTGGCGGTTCTAGAACCCTCAATGATTGGTGAACCCGCGGATCCTTTTGCAACTCCTTTGGAAATATTACCGGAATGGTATTTCTTTCCTGTATTTCAAATACTTCGTACAGTCCCTAACAAGTTATTGGGTGTTCTTTTAATGGTGTCAGTGCCCGCAGGATTATTAACAGTACCCTTTTTGGAAAATGTTAATAAATTCCAGAATCCATTTCGTCGTCCAGTAGCGACAACCGTCTTTTTGATTGGTACCGCAGTGGCCCTGTGGTTGGGTATTGGAGCAACGTTACCGATTGATAAATCCCTGACTTTAGGTCTTTTTTAAATTGATTCAATTGTAAAATTTTCTGACGTGCGTATCTAGGGAGTAGTCACTTGTTAAAGTGAATTCTCCCTAGATCTATTTATTAAATTCTGGTGTTAATAGATGGATTGTGCTGAAGGTTCCAAATCATTTCATTTTTTTGGAAATCAAATTCGAAAAATTTGTCTACTTCTTTTCTAGAATGTCCAATATTTGTTTGACATCTTCTATACGAAAATGTTCAATTTTCATAAGTTCTTCTTGACTGTTATTCAACAGGTCAAATAATGTATGTATATTGGACTTTTTGAGACAATTATAGATCCTAGGAGGCAATTCTAATTGGTCAATAAAAATCGATTTCAATGCAAGTTCGTTTTTATTTTTTCTTAGTTTAGCTAATCTATCATGAAAAGGAAAAAAGGGGAAAGTAACCCTATGTTGATTGTTTTCTAAATTAAAGTTTTTTTCTTCTTCTGCATCTAAAAAAGGAATAAATAAATTAATCAAAGTCCGGGCGGCTTCGCGAAGTGCTTCTTGAGGAGTTAAACTTCCGTTTGTCCATATTTCTAAAAAAAGTATCTCCTGCTTTTCATTACTGTTCCCATACGAATGAATACTATAATTCGCATTTCGAACGGGCATGAATACAGCATCTATAGGGTAACTTCCGTCGTTAAAGTTTTTTTTCGTTTTTATACCGTATCCTCTATGCCTCTCGATTTGTAATTCAATACACAAATCAATTGGTTCTGTTAGTCTAGCTATATGTTGTGTATGATCAACGATTTCCACGGAAGTCGGTAAGATGATATCTTGAGCAGTTACATACCCCGGGCCCTTGGCACAAATAAGCGCGTTACGAGTTCCATACAGATTACTTCTCAATACAATTTCTTTCAAATTCATTAAAATTTCATGTACTGATTCTTGAATACCTACTATGGTAGAATATTCATGTGGTATTTTCTCAGATTTTGCGCGTGTAATACATGTTCCTTCTATTTCTCCAAGCAAAGCTCTTCGCATCGCAATGCCTATTGTGTCGGCTTGACCTTTCATAAGGGGAGCTAGAATAAAGCGTCCGTAAGAAAGACGCTTACTTTCTGTTCTTGATTCAACACACTTCCACTGTAGTGTCTGAGTCGATACTTTTACTTTCTCTCGCATCATAAAGTAATACTTATTATTTGATATTTGATTTTATTTGATAAGATGAATCCTTTATTTCTCTTGAAATCCCTTTAGTATTTCTATTTCTATACACGTCTTTTTTTCGGCGGTCTACAACCATTATGTGGCATTGGGGTTATATCACGTACGAAATTTAATAGTATACCACTTCTACGAATAGCTCGTAAGGCTGCATCTCTTCCGAGACCAGGACCCTTTATCAGAACTTCTGCTCGTTGCATACCTTGATCCACTACTGCTCGAATAGCATTTCCTGCTGTGGTTTGAGCAGCAAAAGGCGTCCCTCTTCTTCTACCCTTGAATCCACAAGTGCCGGCGGAGGAACAAGAAATCACCCGACCCCGTACATCTGTAACAGTAACAATGGTGTTGTGGAAACTTGCTTGAACATGAATAACTCCTTTTGGTATTCTACGTGCACTTTTACGTGCACTGCTGCGCCTATTCTTACGTGAACCAACTTTTGGTATGGGTTTTGCCATATTTTATTATTTCATAAGGATAAGTCAAAGATATATGGATATATCCATTTCATGTCAAAATAGATCCTCTATTTTGATTTGTTCATCGTTTTCTTTAAGATCGGTGAGTCTCTTTTAGGATAGAAGGGCTATCCCTGTCTTTGTTTATGTCTCGGGTTGGAACAAATTACGATAATTCGTCCTCTCCTACGGATTAGTCGACATTTTTGGCAAATTTTACGAACAGAAGCCCTTTTTTTCATAATTCTTATTCCTTTTCCTTAATTTAATTAGAATTTAATTCTGAATTTACTTATTGGAAAAAAGTTTCTTGAAATTTTTGAACGTTGAACTGTATCCTCTGAAAGGAATATTGAAGTACCTAATCATTCGAATCCTTATTGTGGAGTCTACAAATTATACGCCCTCTGGTTGAATCATAAGGACTCATTTCCATTGTTGCTCTATCCCCCGGTAGTATACGTATAAAACTACGTTTGATCCTTCTTAAAGTACCTGAAAAGTATAGCCGAGAATCAGATCTTCATTATTTAAATTTAAACGAATCCCTGGAGCATACTAGTATTGAGAAGTGATTCAGTAATTAAACCTTCATGAACTTTTCTTTCATTTCAGGTAGAACCTTCTCGAAGTATTAACTAAGGTAAGATGGGAGGAGTTATATTAGATAACCCGGTCTTTTTTCTTTTTTTTTTCCAAAAAAGAGGGAAGTTCTGGATACAATTCGGAAATCAGACTACCATATATAACACAAAATTTCTCCGCCGATTCCTTCTAGTCGGGCCTCTCTGTCTGTCATTATACCTCGAGAAGTTGAAAGAATTACAACCCCCATCCCGCCTAAAATTCTAGGAATTTGTTGATAGTTAGCATAGATTCGCAGACCGGGTCGGCTGATTCTTTTTAAATTTAAAAAAGTTCTATATGTTCCTTTTCTATTTCTTCTATGTCGTAGGGTTAAAACCAAAAAGGATTTTTTGCCTTCCTGATGTTTTCTTACGTTTTCGATAAAACCTTCTCGTAAAAGTATTTTAGCAATGTTCTCGGTAATCTTAGTAGATACCAGTCGAACCCTTCCCCTTCGATTCATGTCAGCATTTCGTATAGAGGTTATTATGTCAGCAATAGTGTCCCTGCCCATGGTAAACGAAAATTCGTGTTGCTCCCCAATTTTGTTATAATCAACATGTTTTTTTACTTATTTTTTTAAAGGTATATGCATGAGACACCGATCTACTAATTAATTTATGTCATTTAAATACTGAATTAAATAGTATAACTATATTGAGGTCTTGCCTTATAATATCTCAGGAGCTAATGAAACTATTTTAGTGAAATTTAACTGTCTCAATTCCTCGGCGATCGCACCAAAAATTCTAGTTCCTTTTGGATTTCCTGCTTGATCAATGATAACTGCAGCATTGTCATCATATCGTATTATGATGCCGTTGTCGCGTTTGAGTTCTTTACAAGTACGTACAATTACAGCTCTGACTACTTCTGATCTTTCTAGGGGTGCTTTTGGTCCTGCTTCCTTGATCACAGCAATAATAACGTCACCAATATGAGCATATCGACGATGACTAGCTCCTATGATTCGAATACACATCAATTTTCTAGCCCCGCTGTTATCTGCTACATTCAAAAGGGTCTGAGGTTGAATCATTTTTTTTTGTAATCTGTTCTTTCAGTGCAACAAAGGACAAAGAAAAAAAAAGAAATATTGTTTGTCAAAAAGAAAAAGAAACCCACAATTGTTTTTTTTTATTCTTAAGACTTTTGACCTATAGTACTATTCTGAGATTCTGAAATAATGAATTGAGTTTTTATAGGCATTTTTGACGCCGCTATTGAAATAGCCCGTCGTGCTAGCTTTTCGGCTACTCCATCCATTTCATAAAGTATTCTACCAGGTTTAACGACAGCTACCCAATACTTGGGGGATCCTTTCCCTGAACCCATACGTGTTTCCGCGGTTCTTACTGTAACCGGTTTGTCTGGAAATATACGTACCCACAGTTTTCCACCGCGGCGTACATTTCGTGTCATTGCACGTCGTCCTGCTTCTATTTGTCTAGATGTAATCCAAGCGGGTTCAAGTGCTTGAAGAGCATATCTACCGAAACAAATACGGTTACCTCGATAAGACATTCCTTTCATTCTTCCTCTATGTTGTGTACGGAATTTCGTTCTTTTCGGACTAAGCATAGCAGTTATATCAAATAATCCCTCCAATTTTTATTTAACCTTATAGAATTTAGAACTGTTCATTTCTTTTTTTAATTGAACATAAAACAAAC